AATGAATTTCACAACTTACACGATCTCTTCCCGAACCAAACATGAACCTTTCGATTCATTTGGCTCTCACGCTTCATTTTTAAATTTATGGGCATTCCATATATTTTAATGTAATGAGCCTACCCTCTCTTTTCTGTTCGTATTCAAAGATATTAAAATGTATCTTATACAAGACCAGAGTTTATTCGGAGGACTCTTCTGACCAGACAAAAAATCTATAATTGTCAGCAAAGTTGTTTCTTTATTTTTTATTTGTATTTGTTATGTTATTTTTGATTTTCTTTTTTTTTATTGTTTTATTAATTATTTTTAGATTTAGTTTTCTTTTAGTTAGTTTTATTTATTCAATATTCCTTCAATATTCAAATCCAAAAATTCTCATTCTATACATAACATAGGTTGTCTATTCAGCATTGAATAAAAAAGGAGGTGCCTTTTTCCTTAGGAAATGGTTCAAATTATTTTATCGATATGAGTGTTCTATATCGGATAAATTAGCAACTATGCATTTTTTATTTTTAAACCATCTTAGTACTAACATAGTGGTAGAAAGAGTACCATGTTTGTTGTGCCTGGACTTCAAACAGTTTAGCTTTAACCATGTTAAAGGTCCCACATTATTGGTTGATAGAGAATCAAAGTCAATGTACCAATGAATTACGAAATGCTATGGTTCTTACATATGATTACTTAATTTATTCAGAAGTAATTCGTCGAGATCATGCACACTTTTTATCCTATTTATTTTATCCTTATTTATAAAATCCTTATTTATAAAAATAAAATAAATAATAAAAAAATAAAGTGCAGCCGGTTGGATCCAACCTATTTTTGAAATACACAACTCGCACACACTCCCTTTCCAAAATAAATCAATACACCAAGTACTACACTTAGATTTATTGGATTTGTTGCTAAAATATCGGTATTAAACCCAAAACCCCCGGCGGATGGCCAGTGGCCCAAGGAAACAAAAGAATTGGTTACACTTTTCATATACTCTCCTCTTATAGATAGGACTAACAAAGAACAGAGTTCTTTTTGTATCACTTCGCCCTCCCCTTTTTTGTTGATTTCCTTTTTTTATGTTATGGGATTTTTTATTGGGAATAGATTAATTTATTTGATTTAATTTATTATTTTTCATTTTTTTATAATTAAATCTTATTTCTTATTTTTTTTTTATTCTAATTAAATTAAAGTTTACAGTTTCCAAGAAGATACTTATTGGGTTGGGTTCGGTCCTGGGTATTATGCCAATTTCAAAATACCTCGTTTGTTGCGTTGCAACGCATCCTAAAAAAGGTTTCCATTATACTAAGAACTAAAAACGGGAAGGAAGAAAGAGAGAGGATCCGCTAATTACTAATCCTAAAATCCGTCCTTCCCGGAGGTATTCTCTCAACGAATAAGTAATTGTTAGAGTTAAATGTTGATATAATTCGAAAAAACAAATGGCGAGTCTAAGTCAAAAAAAAGTACATTACGTACTTTTCTTCTAGAATTAAACAAATGGATTCGCAAATAAAAGTGCTAATGCCACGACCAGTCCGTAAATTGTTAAAGCTTCCATAAAAGCCAGACTTAGCAATAAAGTACCTCGTATTTTACCCTCTGCTTCTGGCTGTCTCGCAATACCTTCTACAGCTTGACCCGCAGCAGTACCTTGACCAACCCCAGGTCCAATAGAAGCAAGCCCTACGGCCAATCCAGCAGCAATAACAGAAGCGGCAGAAATCAGTGGATTCATGGTAAGCTAAGCTCCTCACACAAAAAAAAAAGAAATGGTTAATGATACAATCAACCAATTAATCATCAGAAATACAGAAATACTTCGAAATCTCGTTTTTAGTTCTTATACATGATGGAGTTTTTGTAAATCTAGATGCATATGATTCTAGTCATTGCATTTCTTTATTCTAAACTTATTTTGCATTCAATTCTTCATTCTTTATTCTTCTAAATCCTTGAGTTCAGAGTTCATCTGTTTATTTGTTCAATCCCCAATCACAGACAAAGCAGAAGGACTTTCTATTGGAATCCCATCTAAGTTAAGTGCAGTGAGCTGTGAAATAAAAAATAAATATTATTATTATATAAGAATAAGATAAAAGAGCCTCACTATAACTAGTGAATTTCAATTTCTAATATCACATATACATTTGTTTCTTCCATAACGTAAACCGCCTATTGAATATGATTCTAGAATTACTTTTTTTGAACCATATGCGGGGGCTGGACAGACTTATAACTATTTATTACATATGTCCAGTTTCATTTTCCTAAGCTAAACTAGCTTTTTTTAGTCTTACGTCGTAAAAAGATAACAATTCTTATTCAAATTTGAAATTGTTGTAATATTGTAATTAACTAAACAAATATAAATAACTAAACAAATATAAATAACTAAACAAAGCAAAAACAAATAAAATATAAATACAATATTTATAAATTGGAGAAGTCTATAAATAAGCCAAAATCTTAAGAAAAAGAGATCATCTAGATGATCTCTTTTTCTTAAGATTTTTTTACAATACAATTAAATAATATCGTACATCTTTCCTGCTACGACTCTATACCATATATCAAAATTTTATCTATTATGATTTCTCGCCAAGTCGATTATATTAAATTGAACTCCACATGAATTGGGATAAGGTTGAAAAAAAAAACAATTTAGAAAGCTAGTCAATGATGACCCTCCATGGATTCACCTATATAAGCCGCGGCTAAAGTTGCAAAAATAAGAGCTTGAATACCGCTTGTGAATAATCCAAGAAACATGACGGGTATAGGAACTACTGAAGGTACTAAAGAAACAAGAACAACAACTACTAATTCATCAGCCAATATATTTCCGAAAAGTCGAAAACTAAGCGATAAAGGTTTTGTGAAATCTTCTAGGATGTTAATTGGTAAAAGTATTGGAGTTGGTTGAATGTATTTCCCAAAATAACTCAAACCTTTTTTTGTAAGACCCGCATAAAAATATGCCACTGACGTGGGTAAAGCTAAAGCAACAGTAGTGTTTATATCATTCGTGGGCGCAGCTAACTCCCCATGAGGTAACTGTATGATTTTCCGAGGTAAAAGAGCACCTGACCAGTTAGAAACAAAAATAAATAAGAACATAGTTCCAATAAAGGGAACCCAAGGACCATATTCTTCTCCAATCTGAGTTTTACTCAAGTCCCGAATGAATTCAAGGATATATTCGAAGAAATTCTGACCGTCGGCCGGAATGGTTTGTGGATTCCGAACAGCTATGGTAACTGAACCTAATAAGATAGCAATTACGACCCAAGAAGTGATAAGTACTTGGGCATGGACTTGTAAACCTCCTATTTGCCAATATAAATGTTGGCCTACTTCTACACCCGATATATCATATAGCCCTTTGAGTGTGTTAATGGAACATGGTATAACATTCATATCGTCCTCTGACAGAAATTGAACTTAAAAAAAATTATTTTGATTCAACCATCTCTTTCTTAACTGACCCACTTTAATCATTAATCGTATATTTAGGATACTAAGTAATCACATAATATCCTCAATCCGAGTACTTTTTTTTTTTTTTGAAATCCAGGAATAGCAACCGATCCAATAAAAAAAATCTGTGAAGTTTTCTGAAGTAATTGACTTATCTATCTTATGATTATTAATAATAATCAATGATTTCTTATATAACTAGAACGACCTTCACAAATTGCGGATACTAATTTGTTAAGAATCAATCGGATTGAAGCGATAGCGTCATCGTTGGCTGGAATCGAAATATCTGCGAGATCTGGGTCACAATTTGTATCGATTAAACAAATCGTCGGAATCCCCAAAATGACACATTCTCGAAGAGCCGTATATTCTTCTTGCTGATCAACGATAATTACAATATCAGGTAACCCTGTCATATATTTGATCCCACCCAGATATGTTTGCAAGGTGGATAATTGTCTCTTCAACATTGCTGCATCCCTTTTTGGGAGACGGTTGAGTTTCCCCATCCTTTGTTCGGCTCTTAAATCCCTGAACTTTTGAAGTCTCGTTTCCGTAGTGGACCAATTCGTTAACATACCACCAAGCCATTTTTTATTAACATAATGGCACCGAGCCTTTATTGCAGCGGATGCTACTGAATCAGCTGCTTTATTTTTTGTACCAACGATTAAAAAGTGTTTTCCTCTACTTGCTGCATCAAAAACTAAATCACAGGCCTCTGATAAAAAACGCGCAGTTCTCGTAAGATTTGTAATATGAATACCTTTACGTTTTGCGGAGATGAAAGGTGCCATTCTAGGATTCCATTTCCTAGTACCATGACCAAAATGAACTCCTGCTTCCATCATTTCTTCCAAATTAATGTTCCAATATCTTCTTGTCATTTTTCCCCATACTTGCTCGTTGTTTTTTTTTTTAACAACGAGACGAGGTATCTGAAATAAATAATTGTTCCGATGGAACTTTCTACCGAGGATTGACCGTTGATACACGATCAAAACCATGAATTCCTTTTAATTCATTATGATCTTTATTATCAATCAAATAGGAAAATTGGACCAGATAATTAAATTATAATATAAAAAAACGAGTCTCCTTTTAGGAATCATTAAATCGTGTCAATGATTGTTCTGATGTCTCATGAAAATTGTTTGGGACGCAAGAACTAAAAAATTCTCTATGGTGAAATAAGATATCTCTCATCTTTCCTTCAAACAAATTTTTCTTTTTGATTTCCAAATGAATGTTTTTGTGTTGCCTTGAATGATGCACTAATTTTTTGAATCCGGTACCAACAGGTATAATTCCCCCTAGAACAACATTTTCTTTCAGGCCTTTCAACCAATCAATACGACCTCGTAGAGCAGCTTTTGCTAAAACTCGAGCAGTTTCTTGAAAACTAGCTTCGGATATGAAACTTTGAGTATTAAGAGATGCCCTCGTTATTCCCAATAAGATTGCTCGATAACAGATCGCTTCATCCAAAACACGCCCTGCTCGTTCGGCTCGCACCAATCCAATTAGCTCCCCGGGTGAAAAAACATTAGACATTCCATCTTCTGAAACCAACACTTTTGATGTTACTTGACGGACAATAATCTCTATATGTCTATTATGGATCTGTACCCCCTGAGATCGATAAACCTTTTGGATCTTATTAACCAAAGAAATACGGCTTTGGGCGATGGTTAGCTCCGTGCTAATTAAGAATCCCCAAGGGATTCCAAGAATTCTTGATATACGTTCATTCCAACCTTTAACCCTCTTTTCGAGATTTATCGATATTGAATCAATCGAACGCACTTCTAACACTTGTTCCACTTTTGGAAGACCTTGCGTTATGTCACCAGATCTTGATTTTTCATATATAAATGTAACTAATGTATCTCCCTCGTGAAGGATTTCTCCATAATGACCATGAACCGTTGCTCCTGGAGTAGCCAAATAGGGCTTGGCTGATCTTATTACTAAGTAGTCAACATGAACAATTAGAACTTGACCAGATTTTTTCTGTGATCCATATTTGAATAGACATACATTTTCACAAAAAAATTGTCCAAGGCTAATAATTGTGGACGTCTCATCACAAAAATCCTGGTGGAGAAAACACCAATTTAAATCGAATGGATTCAAAATAATGTTACTGCACGGATCGGGATTATAAATCCCCCTTTTTTCATCTATTAAAAAATATTTAAGTACTTGGAAAGTCTGACTAAATTTGTTAAGTAACAAATATTTCTTTAACAAAATCTGATTATAAGTTATTAAATGGCAAGATGAATAAAAATTCGCAATTTTGAGTACTACTGTACCTAAGGGGACTAACGGATTCCTAATTGGAATTATAGGACCCGCTTTAATTGATTCTTTTGTCACATTGTTATATTTCAAACCATCGAATGAGCCAATTCGAGAATAGTTGGATGATAACAAAATTTTCAAAGATTGGCATTCCCTATTTTGATTCAACAACGTGCCACTAGTTCCTTTATGTTTGGTAAGTAATTGAATCTTTGCCTTGGAATAAAAAGGATTAATATTGGTGTAATCTAATCTATTATGGTTAATCAATCCTGAACCCACCGTACAATTTCTTTTTCCGGTATACGAAATAGGGGACTTGACTAACTCAATTCTTATGAAATTGCAAATTAGATCATTTGTCCTTATTTCAACAAAAGAAGCACGAACCCCCTCTATAGAACCATTTTGTTCTTGGTTCCAATCCAATACTAAGCAAGTCCGAACTAATTGAATGCTTGTGTGATAAAGTCCTCGAATTGGCTTGCCATTTCCATAAAGGATATAATTAACAACTCTAAGTTGGACATTATCCCCTTCCTGCAAAAGATCCTGGGGGAAAAATGTTGCTAAATTGATCCCATCCGCTATTTCATATGTGACTACGGGTCGAACCGAAACAAAATACTTTTTCTTAGTAGGGGTGATCCGTTGGACATAGATCCAATTTTTCAATTTTTTTGATTCCTTAGAATTTCTTTTTCCCGTTCCCGGCGGTATCAAGATGCCGCTGTGCCTGGATATCTTATCCGTCTCTCCAGGAAAATGAATATCCCCAGAAAATATTTTTAGTTCAATACTTTTTTTTTTTCTCTCCACTCGGACCAATCCACCTACTCGGCTTCTTGTATTTAAAGTGAGTGGTGTATCCACTCCAATAATACTATTGTTCCGGACCATTATCAACGAGGATCCAGGTAAGACATGCACTTCCTCGGGAATGAAAAAAAATCGATCTACTTTCATTTGGTATTTTGGACTAAATTCTTTTGCTCCTCGATATTCAATCAAATCCTCTTTTTTGACGATTGAATCGACCTCTACAGTCCCATATTTAGTAATCCCTGAACTGTTTCTTCGGTATCGGGGATCGTCGAAATAAGCAAGAATACTCTTTCTACGTAAAATACCATTTATGGGTATTTCAATCGAAACACCAAAACGGGGTATTAGTTCTTTCTCGCGCTCTTGATCATATTGTAATGGAATGATCAATCTATTTCTTCGCCTCTTCGCCAAAAAATAAGAATTTTCGTGGAGAATAGAAGGATATTTGAAATTCCAATGACCATTGGATATGCTTCGATCAGGTCTTGAATAATCAAGAGCCCCCCCTTTCTTTTTACTAGAAAAATCCGAACTAAACAATTTATGTCTCGTTGGATCATTAGTTACTGATAGGTCAGAGATATATCTTTCTTCGAGAGAAAAAGAATGAACATTTATTTGATCTTGATCCTTGTGGAGAGAAAAACAGACAATACTGGATCTGCACGTACCTACTGCTAATATCCATAAATGACTTGTTTTTGGTAATAGATGAACATTACCATAAGTATATTCAGGTGCATGGTAGACATCGGTACTCCAGTGCATTTCTCCCTCTGATTCCGAATAAATATGTTTTCGAACCTTCTCTTTAAAATTTAAAGTGGATGTTCCGGCACGAATCTCAGCAATCACTTGTTCTGATTCTAC